TCTAATAGTAGTAATTACTACTATTATTATTCCATGTATGATACTCAATCTAATTGGAATAATCATATTAATAGTTGCATTGACAGTTATCTTCGTTTTGAAATCAGTCTTAATAGTGACATTTACAGTGGTATCGACAGTTACATTTCTAGTTTCATTTGTGCAGAAAGTACAAATAGTATTGAAAGTGGAAATCCTAGTGTCAAAACTAGTAGCAGTTCTTTCGAAAAATCTAATGATTTCGATATAAATACAAAATACAAAGAGTTATGGGCTCAATGTGAGAATTGTTATGGATTAAATTATAAAAAATTTTTTAGTTCAAAAATGAATATTTGTGAACACTGCGGATATCATTTGAAAATGAGTAGTTCAGATAGAATCAAACTCTTTATTGATCCTGGCACTTGGAAGCCTATGTACGAAGATATGGTCTCTATGGACCCCATTGAATTTCATTCAGAGGAGGAACCTTATATAGATCGCATCTCTTTTTATCAAATAAAAACGGGTTTAACTGAAGCTGTTCAAACGGGTGTAGGTCAACTAAATAGTATTCCCATAGCAATGGGAGTTATGGATTTTCAGTTTATGGGAGGTAGTATGGGGTCCGTAGTAGGTGAGAAAATCACCCGTTTGATTGAGTATGCTACTAATCGATCTCTACCTATCATTATTATGTGTGCTTCTGGAGGAGCACGCATGCAAGAAGGGAGTTTGAGCTTGATGCAAATGGCTAAAATATCTGCTGCTTTATATGATTATCAATCAAATACAAAGTTATTCTATGTATCAATCCTTACATCTCCTACAACTGGCGGAGTTACAGCAAGTTTTGGTATGTTGGGAGATATCATTATTGCTGAACCTAATGCCTACATTGCATTTGCGGGTAAAAGAGTAATTGAACAAACATTGAAAAAGACAGTACCTGACGGTTCACAAACGACTGAGTATTTATTCCATAAGGGCTTATTCGACCCAATCGTACCACGTAATCTTTTAAAAGGTGTTCTGAATGAGTTATTTCAGCTACACGGTTTCCTTCCCTTGAATGAAGATTCAAAATAAAGAAATATTCAAATAAAAAATAATCAGAATATAGAAGTTCTTTCTATTTAGCGAGAACTCCCGTTTTTCACTAGGAATCCATGTTTGTTGGATAAGATTGGTTAAAGTCGGAAACTCCTAAGAAACTCGTTTCTATCTTTCTTTTCAAAAAAAAAGGTGTTTTGAAAGGAAAGATAGAAAGACGATGAAGATAAGGATGGGAGAATAAGAATCCAATTTCTGAAAGCAGGATTCTCATACATATTCGTGTAGAAAGAGGAATAAGTACGCTTCGTTGAGTTCTACATTCGTTATTGATTATGAAATATTTCATATGAATATTATCTGAATATTATTTCTAATAGATAGACTTATCATAAGATATCTTTATAATTATAATTTCTAATTATAATAGAAATATGAAATCGAGGTACCCATTCTATGATAGATTTGAACTTTCCCTCTATTTTTGTTCCTTTAGTGGGCCTAGTCTTTCCGGCAATCGCAATGGCTTCTTTATCTCTTTATGTTCAAAGAAATAAGATTGTCTAAATATGATGGGACCAAATCTCATCAATTTATTTCAACACTAGATCATCATACAGATACTTTTTTTTAATGTAATAGGGTAGGATATATGCTATGTGGACTTTCCGAAAACAAATGTAAGAGTTATTTTGTTATGTATATCGATGGATAATATACGCATTAATGCATGTATATGCAGTTATAGCTTAATCAATTAAATGATTAAATTCAAAATGATCCGCAAATCTTTTTTTAAAAATATTTGAAATAGAAACTCAATGTATCTAACCAATTCTTTCTAATGGTTCCTGCCGGAATGCTGCTAGTTAATGAAAGTTACTTAGGGATCAAGCAATAAAAGTCGAGTCAAATCCATTTGGGTTATTCTATTAATTCCAATCGAATGCAACTGGATCTAGTATAGTATGAACTGGCGATCAGAACATATATGGATAGAACTTATAACGGGGTCTCGAAAAACAAGTAATTTTTGCTGGGCCTGTATCCTTTTTTTAGGTTCACTAGGATTCTTAGTGGTTGGAACTTCCAGTTATCTTGGTAAAAATATGATATCCGTATTTCCGTCTCAGCAAATTCTTTTTTTCCCCCAAGGGATCGTGATGTCTTTCTATGGAATCGCAGGTCTATTCATTAGTTCTTATTTGTGGTGCACAATTTCATGGAATGTAGGTAGTGGTTATGACCGATTTGATAGAAAAGAAGGGATAATGTCCCTTTTTCGTTGGGGATTTCCTGGAATAAATCGTCGCATCTTCCTTCGTATCTTTATGAAAGATATCCAATCAATCAGAATGGAGGTGAGAGAGGGTCTTTTTCCTCGTCGTGTCCTTTATATGGAAATCAGGGGCCAAGGAGCCATTCCGTTGACCCGTACTGATGAGAATTTGACTCCACGAGAAATTGAACAAAAAGCTGCCGAATTGGCCTATTTCTTGCGCGTACCCATTGAAGTATTTTGAAATGAACTAAAGAAACTAAAGAATAAATATCAGCATGAGAGAAGGAACTTAATACATCTATCAGGAGAACGTATATGGAACAATATTCATAAAATCTAATAGAATTAATCAAATAAAATATATTAAATATATTGAAAAATGAAAAAAAAAAATAGATTAAGGAGATTTGTACACAAAAACTCTTTTGTATATGCATACACATGTCGTACAGCTTCACTCTTTATACTATAAAAAGGTCTAATAAGTGTAGTGTAGATTCATCAAATATCCTAAAATGTCTTTTGTTTTCGTAAAAAATAATTCGTCCTTTGAATTGATACCCTATCTCCGCTCTGCGGTTAGACAGTGAAATCTTTTGAATTCGAAATAGAAATAAAAGAATTAAATGATCTGGTAGAGTTCATCTTTAAATCCAAATTATATTCGTTAGTTCAAAATGGGTTTTCGGAGTATTCATCGAAAGGAATAAATGAAGGGGAAATCGGTTACAATTTGCCTAATTGTGATCTCTGGAATATGGAAAGAATATTTACTTCTTTTTTTTTCATTCGAAAAGGGCCTTTCTTGTATGTTCTATTCTAGATCCTAAAGACTCAATTCTTACACAAAAACAAAAATAGGAAAAGATCCATAGGTTCGATACCTTCTTCTTGTTATATAATTCGTTCTTCATAGAAATCTCATATAGAATCGACGAATGAAAAAGGTTCATTAACAATTTACATCACGGATACAGAATGAAAAAAAAGAAAGCATTGGCTTCCCTCCCATATCTTGTGTCTATACTCTTTTTGCCCTGGTGGGTTTCTCTCTCATTTAAGAAATGTCTAGAAACTTGGATTCTTAATTGGTGGAATACCAGGCAATCCGAAATCCTTTTGAATGATATTCAAGAGAAAAATGTTCTAGAAAAATTTATGGAATTAGAAGAACTATTCCTGTTGGACGAAATGATAAAGGAATACTCGGAGACACATATGCAAAGGTTTCGTATAGGAATGCACAAGGAAACAATACAATTGGTCCAAAGACAAAATGAATCTCATTTCCATATAATTTTGCATTTCTCTACAAACCTAATCTGTTTCGCTATACTAAGTGGTTATTTTTTTCTGGGTAATGAAGAACTTTTCATTATAAATTCTTGGATTCAGGAATTTCTCTATAACTTAAGTGATACAATCAAAGCTTTTTCAATTCTTTTAGTTACTGATTTATGGATCGGGTTTCACTCAACCCATGGTTGGGAACTAATGATTGGTTCGATCTACAACGATTTTGGATTGGCTCAGAATGATCAGATTATATCTGGTCTTGTTTCCACTTTTCCAGTGATTCTAGATACAATTGTAAAATATTGGATCTTCCATTTTTTAAATCGTGTATCTCCTTCGCTTGTAGTAATTTATCATTCAATGAATGAATAATAATGAATAATTCATTATTTGATAGCAATCAAATCAGAATCTTTCTTCGTGTATAAAGAAATCATTTTTCATCTTACTTATTCTTTATACTTCTACCTTTTCAACTCAAGGTATTCATACTATATTCCACCAGTACAATTATTTCAGTACAATCAATACAATGGCAAACTTGTGGATAGGGAATTCTACTGGTTACCTATCGAATTTATTGTAGAAATTCCGGGGATCAATGATTGGACCATGCAAAATAGAAAGACTTTTTCTTGGGTAAAAGAACAGATGACTCGATCCATTTTTTTATTGATCATGATATATGTAATAACTCGAGCATCTATTTCAAATGCATATCCCATTTTTGCGCAGCAGGGATATGAAAATCCACGAGAAGCAACTGGGCGAATTGTATGTGCCAATTGCCATTTAGCTAATAAGCCCGTGGATATTGAAGTTCCGCAAGCTGTACTTCCTGATACTGTATTTGAAGCAGTTGTTCGAATTCCTTATGATATGCAACTGAAACAAGTTCTTGCTAATGGTAAAAAAGGAGCTTTGAATGTAGGAGCTGTTCTTATTTTACCCGAGGGATTCGAATTAGCTCCCCCCGATCGTATTTCTCCCGAAATGAAAGAAAAGATGGGCAATCTTTCTTTTCAGTGTTATCGTCCTAATAAAAGAAATATTCTTGTGATAGGTCCTGTTCCCGGTCAGAAATATAGTGAAATCGTCTTTCCTATTCTTTCCCCCGACCCTGCTACGAAAAAAGACGTTTACTTCTTAAAATATCCCATATATGTAGGTGGGAACAGAGGAAGGGGTCAGATTTATCCTGATGGTAGCAAGAGTAACAATACAGTTTATAATGCTACATCTGCTGGTATAGTAAGCAGAATAGCACGTAAAGAAAAAGGGGGATATGAAATAACCATAGTTGATGCATCAGAAGGACGTCAAGTGGTTGATATTATACCTCCAGGACCAGAACTTCTTGTTTCAGAAGGTGAATCCATCAAGCTTG